TTCGGGGGCGAAAATCGAACTTGCCAAGAAGGTGCCCTAAACCGGGGATTTACCGAGACAAACAAGAGAAAATTGCTTTTAAAGGGGAATAGACTGTGCCTTTCTTTTATTTCTTTTTTCTTTTCTACCTGCTGAATAAAAAAAAGGGTTGGATATAGCCCTCTACCATATCTATACAATCTACCATATCTATACAAATAGAATAGTCCATTTATTTATATGGATTGCTAAGTGCGGAGACGGGAATCGAACCCGTGACCTCAAGGTTATGAGCCTCGTGAGCTACCAAACTGCTCTACTCCGCTCTGTAGGGCCAAAAACTGGTGGACGAAAAAGGTTGAATACAAGTCTCTACCATGTCTAGACAAATAGAATAGTCTTTTTATACAGAATGGAGCGGGTAGCGGGAATCGAACCCGCATCGTTAGCTTGGAAGGCTAGGGGTTATAGTCGACGTTGGTTGATTATTTTTAACGTCTCTAATTCAAAACCGAACATGAAATTTTGATTTCATTCGGCTCCTTTATGGCTATTCTCACCACTTAACATCTATGTTAGCTTTTCTGTCTGAATGGAACCAAAGCTCTCTGCTTTCTAGATGATCCCTATAGAGTAGGAGATAGAAATTCTCCTAAATATCTATCTAATCTACTTACTTCGTTCCCTAATTTCATTCAAGAAATCCTGAGGAAAAGAGTTGGGTTTCCACCGAGCTGAAACAATATCCTGATGGTTCTAGTAAACCAAAACTATCGTTTTTTAGCTATTGGGCTTCCATTTCTTTTTTAACTAAAAGAAGATTTAGTTACGATTGGAAATAAACTTTTTTGTATCTTCATCCATAGATCCTTTACTCATATTTATTCAATTGGAATACTTAATCCAATGCAAAATTATGCTTCGCGCCTCTGTACTCATAATCAAATTTGTATTTTGCATGCAAATTTCATTAGTCTTTGGATACTAATCGCGAGAATGTATATTCTTCCTCAATATGCTATTGAGAGGAAAAGGATTAAACCCTTTATAAGAACTAAAGTTTTCATCGGAATATGAATATAAAAAAACTTAAGGATGCCTTAAGTATATCATTTCAAATTCAGTTATTAATAGAACGAATCACACTTTTACCACTAAACTATACCCGCTACATGTAGATTATGATACCAACACTACCCTTTGTCAAGGGTAGCGATTCGAGGAGGAAGCTAATCCCACCTACGGAGAAAAGTGAGCAGTTGGTACTTCAATCGCAGACCTTTAATTTAGGATTTCGATGGCCCCTCTCTAGTCTGTAAAAGAAATCTCTTCTTACCATGCCACTAGCGTATGAACCAAATGTATGCATTTCGATTAGGATCGTATTCTTCGTATTCTATAGTTTGATTATTCCTACAATATACACTAAGAGATATAGGCGAGAGTACCCATCAATCCCTTTCTTCCTTTTCTTTTTTGTTAGGCAGGCTGTAAAATAATTTTTATACTATGCAGTATAAATTCAACTGCGCACTTTTTAGAATAAAATTGTTGATAAAACTCCAATATAGTTTGTTCAAAATACACCTTTTGGATAATGTTCAAGTACTATTTATATTTCCAAAGGGTCCCCGTTGAAAATTGCTGCAACAAATCATCCAAAACGGAAAAATAGAAAAGTTTTGAACTCGAAGGTTTTTCTAAGGAATGCCTGTGAAAAATTGTTTCAATCTCGCACCAAAACAGATAAGAAGTATATCACTGAAAATTAATACAATACCCAGCCATATGGGTATATGAGGAGGGCGAATTCCTTTATACCCCCCAATTAGACTTAAGGGAAATAAAACATAAATGGAGAAAGTTCTCATCATAAGATCAGCCAATAGAAGAAAAAAGTCCTAATTCTGCAGAACATTCTGAGCACGTGAAAAGTGAATAGGCTAAAGATAAAAAAAACAAAGTCTACCATTTTTTTAACAGCAGTTCTTATTGCCCCTTTGGTCTTTTTGAACCTCACCATGAATAAACTTCTATATCTCAATAGAGAAAATAAAATCTCTACATATATATCTATATATACATATATTATGTACATTAATATATACATATATTTTCTACATTATGCAGTAGATCTATAATGGTAAATGAAAGTGGCTAATTTTTGAATAAAAAGCCCTTTTAACTCAGTGGTAGAGTAATGCCATGGTAAGGCATAAGTCATCGGTTCAAATCCGATAAAGGGCTTTTCCCTTAGTGGTAGAGTAATGCCACGGCAAGACCGAAGTCATCGGTTCGAATCCGATAGAGTACTTTTCTACTAAATTCATTCACTTTTTTTCTTTTTTTTTTTGAAAATGTCTCTGTTTTTTATTGAATTTTATGACTTCGTTTAGTATGAGATGCCATATTTTTGGTCTGAACACTAAACGAAGCACAGAGTTTAAATTGCAAAAAATAAATGAAATTGGACTCTTTTTCCTGTTAGAGCAATCAAATCAATATCTGTACTGAACTAATCTAGAATCCTTTTTATTAATCTATTCTTATTCTATTAAAAGTAAAAGGAATTTCCCTAAAAAGCAGGGGATGATCCGTGAATTAATCTAACCATCAACTAAAAAAAAAATCCTATGAAAGCATAATAGAAAAGTAGGAAAGACTCTTTGCTTTGATCTATTTATACTCTTCGATTCGAGTATATTGACAATTCCAAAAAACTGCTCATACTATCATTATAGTATAATGACGAGTGGTTCTATATAGCACTATCGTCTAGTGATGCCCCTATCGTCTAGTGGTTCAGGACATCTCTCTTTCAAGGAGGCAGCGGGGATTCGACTTCCCCTGGGGGTAGGGAGTATTATAAAAAGAGGTTAATCATAGATTATCAAAAACCCTAGAATAAATTCTTCCTGGGTCGATGCCCGAGCGGTTAATGGGGACGGACTGTAAATTCGTTGACGATATGTCTACGCTGGTTCAAATCCAGCTCGGCCCAAAAATCTAGGGCTTCGTGAATATGAACTAAATCCTTTTTTTCTTCGATAAAAAAAATATCTGATCCATAGAAATAAAGGATAAAGAGAAAAGAAGGGGAAAATTTATTTCTAAGCCATATCTCTCTGATTCTTTTCTTACAAAGAAAACAGTTTTCTTATTGAAAGGTGAATTATCAGTTGTTTTTAGGGATAAAAAATCGCGGCATACTAGTTATGCCACTCTCACTATACCCACATATCCTATGTGAGTGTAGTAGTATATGATTCATCTATTTCTTAGAGTACAACAGACGAATCTTCTTAGGGTTCTATTTAAGAATAGGTATGCCATACACCCCGCAGGGATTGTAGTTCAATTGGTTAGAGCACCGCCCTGTCAAGGCGGAAGCTGCGGGTTCGAGCCCCGTCAGTCCCGAACTAGGGTTCAATGAATGAAAAAATTAATCTTTCCTTTTTTTCATCAAGAATTTCCCTGAAAAAGGGGGGGCAGAAGGCAAGATCAAATATCTATGGAGAACCCTTACTTTACTTTTTTTATTTCGCAGCTCTCAATAAAAAGAGAGCTTTATAGGAATCTTTTTTTTAACTACTTACGGTTGATAAGGAAAGACATACATATCATACGTGGATTAGTATAATTTAGGATATTACTCTATTTTTATGATATGATGCTACCATCCTCATCTTAACTTCCTATTTGACTCTTATCTTAAGGCATAGAGTTACGGTATTTTACCAGAATCCAATCCATACACAAATTGTATTCGTTTATTGTTAGAGAATGAATTTAATATAATTAGTTCCTTTTTAGGGGTTAAACCACACCACTTCCATTTTGTAGTTCCAACTTTGTGTATATTCAATGAATTCTTGGAAAGAATCTACCTCATTCTCAGTCCATTTTATGAATCTGCTCTCGTCTTTAGACCCAAAAAGCAGATATTGACAGTAACCTAATAAAATAAAAACCAAGCAAACGCTCTTTTTCCTAAATTTAAATATTGAATCTTTTTTATTTAAGATCCTCTTTTCTCCATCTCATTTATACTTCTACTGCTTATTTGGATGTCTATGTGACCCATAGAAAGTCGGTTATATAATACATACATACATAATAGTATGTATAACTATAAGAAAAAGGAAGGGAAATAGAAAAGCAAAAGTAGAAAAGGATGAAAAATGGAGGGGTTCCGAATCCAACCAAAAAACCTATTTTGGTCTTAGTATGGATAAGGCATCTTCATATGTTATATTATTCTACTATCAACCATGAATTGATTTGATAGATCCAATATTCATAATATTGAATTGATTCAGTATTATCAGAATGCAAGCCCTCCCATTGAATTTACAGGGATACCCCCTTTTCCTCTCCATGGGATTACATCCCGAGTTATTGTGAAAAAATAAAATAAAGACGTTATGGAAGTAAATATTCTCGCATTTATTGCTACTGCATTGTTCATTCTAGTTCCTACTGCCTTTTTACTTATTATTTATGTAAAAACAGCCAGCCAAAATGATTAATTGGAATTCCAATTAATCATTGAAGAAATGAAAAAGGGATTAAAGAAAATAAAAATTCAAGTCTTAAATGAAAGGATCCGGTTGGAATTCTAAAGTGTGGTAGAAAGAACTATATGTAGTTCTTTCTACCACACTTTAGATTCTTTCTATTATATTATCTTGAATCTACATAGAATAGATTAGTAGATTGAAATAGTAATCTAATTCAACTTCTTTTTTCACTGCATCCACTTAATTTCAAGCAAGTCAAAATCAAAAAAATCGAAGACAATTCTTCATTGAAAGAATCCATGGAGAGGGAGAAAAATAATACGAGAATAGACTATAATAAAAGAAAAAAAGTAAATAAAAGGAAAAAACCTGCGAATCTTTCATACTTAAAAATGACGCGAGATGCTTCACGCGAGATCCTTCAAAAAAAAGAACAAAAAAATTTCTAAGAATAAGAAAAGAGTATAAATGGAAAATGTGCGATATGTTGTGAATAGCTTCGTGTAAGAAAGTCTAATTTTCTTATGTAAAGAACTTTATTTTTACTCGTCACTTCTAGTAGAAATTCTTAATTACTAGAATCGCTCTTTCTTATTCTATTTCTTTCTATTTCTATTCGCTCTTTCTTATTCTATTTCTTTCTATTTCTATTATAGTAGAATGAAACATAGTAGAATAGAACGACTCTTTCTTAAAAGAAGAAAAAAGAGTTTTTTTACAAGAGTGAAACAAAACTAAAGAAAGAGAGAAAAAATAAAGTTTGGCAAAATGATTAATACAAAATAAAATGATCAATTAAAGAAAAGAGTTGATACTACAATTCGACTACTCAATCAATTAGTAATATCCCTAGAGTCCACTTCTCCCCCATACTACTAGCGAAAGAGAAAATGTAAAGACTACCATTAAGGCAGCCCAAGCGAGACTTACTATATCCATGTAAATTATGTCTCCTATTTCTATGAAGGAATTATTCTACTATTGATCAATAATCATAGTGGAATTAAGGGTACAGAGTCAAAATTCTGCTCTAAGACTATGGATGAATCGGTTAAAGGAATTTACTCCTATCAAATTCTTATATGATTTCTGGTGGAATTGGAGAGTATTAAGTATAAATATGATACATATACCTTTTCCTTAAAAAAGAAAGAGTGTGGGAATGTCCTGAATAGAAGATACGGGAATAGAGAGATTTTTTCTTCGTTTTGTTATCTTTTTATAAGCAAAGGACGTCAGAATATACCATAAAATTAGGATAGATAAATATTTATTGGATACCTACTTTACCCATGTTTATTTTTGACCTAAACCCTACTGCCCCACTTTCACTCTTTCATAGAAAGAGTGAGGAGACCTTATCCACTCCACAACTCCGAAATTGATTTTTGATCAGCCTATTCAATCTGATTCTCGACAGAATCCGTAGCCTTTACTTTAGTGAAAGACCCTTCTTCAATCTTAGATTGAAAAAAGACTTAGGGACCTTTGGAAGTTTTAAATTCCCGAATCAATTCAAATTAATAAAAGAATAAGGAAACGCTACCTCATCTCTGTTGGTAGTTCCCCGTTTGGGCCACTGCCGCCAAAACAAAGCCTCGTTTGAGGATAGAACTATGGTATGGATTCTCAAAATCCAGTATCGCCAGACCTAGTTACTCTCTTGCCCCAACTTATGAGGGTACGAAATTTTGGAGTTTGATTAGTACTAGAATCCTAAGTATTATATTGATCAGGCGGCACCCAGATTTGAACTGGGGATAAAGGATTTGCAGTCCCCTGCCTTACCACTTGGCCATGCCGCCAAAAAATCCGATCTAAAATCGAGAAAAGAACAAGTATTCATCCATATTTTCTTACTAAAACCCCCTTTTTTTCTATTCTATTGAGATGGCAAAGGAGAATTTTCTTTCTATTCTATGGAAATGGCAAAGGAACAAAAGTGGATTTCCAGTCACAGACTGCAAAATTCAGAACAAATTGGAACCATTAACTAGAATTTTTTTTTTGAATTGCAGTAGTAAACGACTCTTAAATCGGTATTCTCTCCTTTAATGGCATAATAAAATAGAGTAATAGTTTCCCTAATCTGTATATAGGTAAACTCCAGGTCCGAACAGCATTATTATCTACGGATGCCCCTTATGTACATATCCCTACGGGGAATCATGCTTTAATTTTTCATTGCATTAAATATCTTGAATAAAAAGAGGAAATTTCCTCTGATATAGATTATGGCCTGGCCTTCTTTTCTTGGCCCACACAAGTGAAATTACGATAAAAGAAAGGATATGTGAATAGGTGGATAACTAGATTAGCAAGTACTTCAAAAAAGTAAGTACTTTATTTTAGGATTCTACAACGAAATCCTTTATTTTTAAGCAATTCTATTACTACGAAACAAAAAATAACCTTTAAATTCTTTTTGAAAATAAAACTAAGCGTACTATTCTAAATTCTAAATCGAACTAAAGTCAAACTTTCTAGTGCTTATAAATTATTATGGCTTTATTTCTTTCATAGAAAGGAGATAAAACGAGAAATCTTTGCTATCCAATCTGATTAGAATATCATAAAGTTTAAGTGGCATAATTTTTTCTAGGACTTTTTTATCCATTCATTTTAATTCCATTTCTACCCCTGCAAAAGTAGAACTTTCGTCAAAATTATCTTTATTCATATATATGAAATACATATATGAAATACGTATGTGGAGTTCCCTAGAATTTCATGTGATTCAGTAAACAGAATATAGATTCCATGATTGCTAGATTGATCCGTAGGGATTGATAAAGAGTGAGCTGATAATGGAATTTTTCTTCGATAAATAGGAAACTTAAGATTAAGATGCTCCGGAATGGAAATGAGGGAATGTCCACAATACCCGGATTTAGTCAGATCCAATTCGAGGGATTTTGTAGGTTCATTAATCAAGGCTTGGCAGAAGAACTTGAGAAGTTTCCAACAATTAAAGATCCAGATCACGAAATTGCATTTCAATTATTTGCGAAAGGATATCAATTGCTAGAACCCTCGATAAAAGAAAGGGATGCTGTGTATGAATCACTCACTTATTCTTCTGAATTATATGTATCCGCGAGATTAATTTTTGGTTTCGATGTGCAAAAGCAAACCATTTCTATTGGAAACATTCCTATAATGAATTCCTTAGGAACCTTTATAATAAATGGAATATACCGAATTGTGATCAATCAAATATTGCTAAGTCCTGGTATTTACTACCGTTCCGAATTAGACCATAAGGGAATTTCTATATACACCGGGACTATAATATCAGATTGGGGAGGAAGATCGGAATTAGCAATTGATAAAAAAGAAAGGATATGGGCTCGCGTGAGTAGAAAACAAAAGATATCCATTTTAGTTCTATCATCAGCTATGGGTTCGAATCTAAGAGAAATTTTGGATAATGTTTCCTACCCCGAAATTTTCTTGTCTTTCCCGAATGCTAAGGAGAAAAAGAGGATTGAGTCAAAAGAAAAAGCTATTTTGGAGTTTTATCAACAATTTGCTTGTGTAGGCGGGGACCTGGTATTTTCGGAGTCCTTATGTGAGGAATTACAAAAGAAATTTTTTCAACAAAAATGTGAATTAGGAAGAGTTGGTCGACGAAATATGAATCGGAGACTGAATCTTAATATACCTCAGAACAATACATTCTTGTTACCACGAGATGTATTGGCCGCTACGGATCATTTGATTGGAATGAAATTTGGAACGGGTATACTTGACGATGACGATATGAATCACTTGAAAAATAAACGTATTCGTTCGGTTGCGGATCTGTTACAAGATCAATTCGGACTGGCTCTTGGCCGTTTACAACATGCGGTTCAAAAAACTATCCGTAGAGTATTCATACGTCAATCGAAACCGACTCCACAAACTTTGGTAACTCCAACTTCAACTTCGATTTTATTAATAACTACTTATGAGACCTTTTTTGGCACATACCCCTTATCTCAAGTTTTTGACCAAACCAATCCATTGACACAAACGGTTCATGGGCGAAAAGTGAGTTGTTTGGGTCCTGGAGGATTGACGGGGAGAACTGCGAGTTTTCGGAGCCGAGATATTCATCCGAGTCACTATGGGCGTATTTGTCCAATTGACACGTCCGAAGGCATCAATGTTGGACTTACTGGATCCTTAGCTATTCATGCGAGAATTGATCACTGGTGGGGATCTATAGAGAGTCCTTTTTATGAAATATCTGAGAAAGCAAAAGAAAAAAAAGAGAGACAGGTGGTTTATTTATCACCAAATAGAGATGAATATTATATGATAGCAGCAGGAAATTCTTTGTCCTTGAATCAGGGTATTCAGGAAGAACAAGTTGTTCCAGCTAGATACCGTCAAGAATTCCTGACTATTGCATGGGAACAGATTCATGTTAGAAGTATTTTTCCTTTCCAATATTTTTCTATTGGAGGTTCTCTCATTCCTTTTATTGAGCATAATGATGCGAATCGGGCTTTAATGAGTTCTAATATGCAGCGCCAAGCAGTTCCACTTTCTCGGTCCGAGAAGTGCATTGTTGGAACTGGATTGGAACGCCAAACAGCTCTAGATTCGAGGGTTTCCATTATAGCCGAACGCGAGGGAAAGATCATTTCTAGTGATAGTCAGAAGATCCTTTTATCAAGTAGTGGGAAGACTATAAGTATTCCTTTAGTTGCCCATCGGCGCTCTAACAAAAATACTTGTATGCACCAAAAACCTCGGGTTTCGCGGGGTAAATCCATTAAAAAAGGGCAAATTTTAGCGGAGGGAGCAGCTACAGTTGGTGGGGAACTTGCTTTAGGAAAAAACGTTTTAGTAGCTTATATGCCGTGGGAGGGTTACAATTTTGAAGACGCAGTACTAATTAGCGAACGTTTGGTATATGAGGATATTTATACTTCTTTTCACATCCGAAAATATGAAATTCAGACGGATACGACAAGCCAAGGCTCCGCTGAAAAAATCACTAAAGAAATACCACATCTAGAAGAACATTTACTCCGCAATTTGGACAGAAATGGAGTTGTGAGGTTGGGATCCTGGGTAGAAACAGGCGATATTTTAGTAGGTAAATTAACGCCTCAGATAGCGAGCGAATCCTCGTATATAGCGGAAGCTGGATTATTACGGGCCATTTTTGGTCTTGAGGTATCCACTTCAAAAGAAACTTCTCTCAAACTACCTATAGGTGGAAGAGGGCGCGTTATCGATGTGAAATGGATCCAAAGGGACCCCCTCGACATAATGGTTCGTGTATATATTTTACAGAAACGTGAAATCAAAGTTGGGGATAAAGTAGCAGGAAGACACGGGAATAAGGGGATCATTTCCAAAATTTTGCCTAGGCAAGATATGCCCTATTTGCAAGATGGAACACCTGTTGATATGGTCTTCAATCCCCTAGGAGTACCCTCACGAATGAATGTGGGACAAATATTTGAAAGCTCGCTCGGATTAGCAGGGGATCTGCTAAAGAAACATTATAGAATAGCACCCTTTGATGAGAGATATGAGCAAGAGGCTTCAAGAAAACTTGTGTTTTCGGAATTATATGAAGCCAGTAAACAAACAAAAAATCCATGGGTATTTGAACCCGAGTACCCGGGAAAAAGCAGAATATTTGATGGAAGAACAGGAGATCCCTTCGAACAACCTGTTCTAATAGGGAAGTCCTATATTTTAAAATTAATTCATCAAGTTGATGAAAAAATCCATGGACGTTCTACTGGGCCCTACTCACTTGTTACCCAACAACCCGTTAGAGGAAGAGCCAAACAAGGGGGACAACGAGTAGGAGAAATGGAAGTTTGGGCTTTAGAAGGATTTGGTGTTGCTCATATTTTACAAGAGATACTTACTTATAAATCTGATCATCTTATAGCTCGCCAAGAAATACTTAATGCTACGATCTGGGGAAAAAGAGTGCCTAATCACGAGGATCCTCCAGAATCTTTTCGAGTGCTCGTTCGAGAACTACGATCTTTGGCTCTAGAACTGAACCATTTCCTTGTATCTGAGAAGAACTTTCAGGTTAATAGGGAGGATGTTTGATCAGAATAAATATAAATTTTTTTCTTATTTCTATTTTATGATTGACCAATATAAACATAAACAACTTCAAATTGGACTCGTTTCCCCCCAACAAATAAAGGCTTGGGCTAACAAAATCCTACCTAATGGGGAAGTCGTTGGCGAAGTCACAAGGCCCTCCACTTTTCATTATAAAACCGATAAACCAGAAAAAGATGGATTGTTTTGCGAAAGAATCTTTGGGCCCATAAAAAGCGGAATTTGTGCTTGTGGAAATTCTCGAGCGAGCGTAGCGGAAAACGAAGACGAAAGATTTTGTCAAAAATGCGGGGTAGAATTTGTTGATTCTCGGATACGAAGATATCAAATGGGATACATCAAACTGGCATGTCCAGTGACTCATGTGTGGTATTTGAAAGGTCTTCCTAGTTATATCTCGAATCTTTTAGATAAACCTCTTAAGAAATTGGAAGGCCTAGTATACGGCGATTTCTCTTTTGCTAGGCCCAGCGCTAAAAAACCTACTTTCTTACGATTACGAGGTTTATTCGAAGATGAAATTGCATCCTGTAACCACAGCATTTCTCCCTTTTTTTCTACCCCAGGCTTTGCAACATTTCGAAATCGGGAAATTGCGACAGGAGCAGGTGCTATTAGAGAACAATTAGCAGATTTGGATTTGCGAATTATTATAGAGAATTCCTTGGTTGAATGGAAGGAATTAGAAGATGAGGGGTATAGTGGAGATGAATGGGAAGATAGAAAAAGACGAATAAGAAAAGTTTTTTTAATTAGACGAATGCAATTAGCAAAACATTTTATTCAAACAAATGTAGAACCAGAATGGATGGTTTTGTGCTTATTACCAGTTCTTCCTCCCGAATTGAGACCCATTGTTTATAGGTCTGGGGATAAAGTAGTGACTTCGGATATTAATGAACTTTATAAGAGAGTTATCCGTCGGAACAACAACCTTGCCTATCTATTAAAAAGAAGTGAATTAGCGCCAGCCGATTTAGTAATGTGCCAGGAAAAATTGGTACAAGAAGCCGTGGATACACTTCTTGATAGTGGGTCTCGCGGACAACCGACGAGGGATGGTCATAATAAAGTATACAAGTCACTTTCAGATGTAATTGAGGGTAAAGAGGGGAGGTTTCGCGAGACTCTGCTTGGGAAACGGGTCGATTACTCGGGGCGTTCTGTCATTGTTGTGGGTCCTTCGCTTTCATTACATCAATGTGGATTACCTCTAGAGATAGCAATAAAGCTTTTTCAGCTATTTGTAATTCGCGATTTAATCACGAAACGTGCTACTTCTAATGTCAGGATTGCTAAAAGGAAAATTTGGGAAAAGGAACCCATTGTATGGGAAATACTTCAAGAAGTTATGCGGGGGCATCCTGTACTGTTGAACAGAGCACCTACCCTGCATAGATTAGGCATACAGGCCTTCCAACCCACTTTAGTAGAGGGGCGTACTATTTGTTTACATCCATTAGTGTGTAAAGGTTTCAATGCAGACTTTGATGGGGATCAAATGGCTGTTCATCTACCTTTATCCTTGGAAGCTCAAGCGGAAGCCCGTTTACTTATGTTTTCTCATATGAATCTCCTGTCTCCCGCTATTGGAGATCCTATTTGCGTGCCAACCCAAGACATGCTTATCGGACTTTATGTATTAACGATTGGAAATCGTCGAGGTATTTGTGCAAATAGATATAATAGTTGCGAAAACTATCCAAATAAAAAAGTAAATTACAATAATAATAATTATACGAAAGATAAAGAACCCCATTTTTCTAGTTCCTATGATGCACTGGGAGCTTATAGACAGAAACGAATCGGTTTAAACAGTCCCTTGTGGCTACGATGGAAACTAGATCAACGCGTCATTGGATCAAGAGAAGTTCCGATTGAAATTCAATATGAATCTTTTGGGACTTATCATGAGATTTATGCCTACTATCTAATAGTCGGAAATAGAAAAAAAGAAACCCGTTCTATATACATTCGAACCACTCTTGGTCATATTTCTTTTTATAGAGAAATAGAGGAAGCCATACAAGGATTTAGTCGAGCCTATTCATACACTATCTAAATCTAAACAAGGAAGTTAGATTCGGCGATGCCCCTTTCGGGGGGCATTACAATTTCGCTAGTACCATCTTTTTTGCCACGCAAATTCAGATTGAGATTGAGGAAAGGGGGTAAATTAAGTTTTCGAATCACTGACTCAGGCCTATTGTCGAATCCTACTCAGCAATTGTCGAATCCTACTCAGTCAAAAAAGGGGGTACTTATGTATGGCGGAACGGGCCAACCTGGTCTTTCATAATAAAGAGATAGACGGAACTGCTATGAAACGACTTATTAGCAGATTAATAGATCATTTCGGAATGGGATATACATCCCATATACTGGATCAAATAAAAGCTCTGGGCTTCCATCAAGCCACTACTACATCGATTTCTTTAGGAATCGAGGATCTTTTAACAATACCCTCTAAAGGATGGTTAGTCCAAGATGCAGAACAACAGAGTTTTCTTTTGGAGAAACACTATTATTATGGGGCTGTACACGCAGTAGAAAAATTACGCCAATCCGTTGAAATATGGTATGCTACAAGTGAATATTTGAAACAAGAAATGAATTCGAATTTTCGGATAACGGATCCTTCTAATCCCGTCTATCTAATGTCTTTTTCAGGAGCTAGAGGAAATGCATCTCAGGTACACCAATTAGTAGGGATGAGAGGGTTAATGGCGGATCCTCAAGGACAAATGATTGATTTACCTATTCAAAGCAATTTACGCGAGGGACTTTCTTTAACAGAATATATAATTTCCTGTTACGGAGCCCGCAAAGGGGTTGTAGATACTGCTGTACGAACAGCGGATGCTGGATATCTTACACGCAGACTTGTTGAAGTAGTTCAACATATTATTGTGCGTAGAAGAGATTGTGGTACTATCCGAGGTATTTCTGTGAGTCCTCAAAATGGGATGACAGAAAAACTTTTAGTCCAAACACTAATTGGTCGTGTATTAGCAGACGATATATATATCGGTTCACGATGCATTGCTGCTCGAAATCAAGATATTGGAATTGGATTAGTCAATCGATTCATAACTGCCTTTCGAGCACAACCGTTTCGGGCACAACCCATATATATTAGAACTCCTTTTACTTGCCGGAGCGCATCTTGGATCTGTCAATTATGTTATGGGCGGAGTCCCACTCATGGCGATCTGGTCGAATTGGGAGAAGCTGTAGGTATTATTGCGGGTCAATCAATTGGTGAGCCAGGGACTCAACTAACATTAAGAACTTTTCATACTGGTGGAGTATTCACAGGGGGTACTGCCGACCTTGTACGATCCCCCTCGAATGGAAAAATCCAATTCAATGAAGATTTGGTTCACCCCACACGTACCCGTCATGGGCAGCCTGCTTTTCTATGCTATATAGACTTGCGTGTAACTATTCAGAGTCAGGATATTCTACATAGTGTGAATATTCCGTTAAAAAGCCTTATTCTAGTGCAAAATGATCAATATGTAGAATCGGAACAAGTAATTGCGGAGATTCGTGCCGGAACATCCACTTTGCATTTTAAAGAAAAGGTACAAAAGCATATTTATTCCGAATCAGACGGGGAAATGCACTGGAGTACTGATGTTTACCATGCGCCCGAATATCAATATGGTAATCTTCGTCGATTACCAAAAACAAGCCATTTATGGATATTGTCAGTAAGTATGTGCAGATCCAGTATAGCATCCTTTTCGCTGCACAAGGATCAAGATCAAATGAATACTTATTCTTTTTCTCTTGACGGAAGATATATCTTTGACCTCTCAATGGCTAATGATCAAGTAAGCCATAGACTGTTGAATACTTTTGGTAAAAAAGATAAGGAAATTCTTGATTATTTAACGCCAGATCGAATCGTGTCCAACAATCATTGGAATTTTGTCTATCCTTCTATTTCTATTCTTCAAGATAATTTGGATTTGTTGGCGAAAAAGCGAAGAAATAGGTTCGTCATTCCATTACAATATCATCAAGAACAAGAAAAAGAGCTAATATCCTGTTTGGGGATTTCGATTGAAATACCCTTTATGGGTGTTTTACGTAGAAATACTATTTTTGCTTATTTTGACGATCCAGGATACAGAAAAGATAAAAGGGGTTCAGGAATTGTTAAATTTCGATATAGGACCCTAGAGGAAGAATATCGGACCCGAGAGGAAGAGTATAGGACTCTAGAGGAAGACTCAGAGGACGAATATGAGAGCCCAGAGAACGAATATAGGACTCTAGAAGACGAATATGAAACCCTAGAAGACGAATATAGGACTCTAGAAGACGAATATGAAACCCTAGAAGATGAATATGGGATCCTAGAGGCCGAATATAGGACTCTAGAGAAAGACTCAGAAGAAGAATATGGGAACCCAGAGAACGAATATAAAACTCGAGAAGACGAATATGAAACTCTAGAGGAAGAAGAATATGGGAGCCGTGAAGATGGCTCAGAGAACGAATATGGGGCTTTAGAAGAAGACTCAGAGGAAGACTCAGAGGACGAATATGGGAGCCCGGAGGAAGATTCTATCTTAAAAAAAGAGGGTTTTATTGAGCATCGAGGAACAAAAGAATTTAGTCTAAAATACCAAAAAGAAGTAGATCGGTTTTTTTTCATTCTTCAAGAACTGCATATCTTGCCGAGATCCTCATCCCTAAAGGTACTTGACAATAGTATTATTGGAGTGGATACACAACTCACAAAAAATACAAGAAGTCGACTAGGTGGATTGGTCCGAGTTAAGAGAAAAAAAAGCCATACGGAACTAAAAATCTTTTCCGGAGATATTCATTTTCCTGAAGAGGCGGATAAGATATTAGGCGCCAGTTTGATACCACCAGAAAGAAAAAAAAAAGATTCTAAGGACTCAAAAAAAAGACAAAATTGGGTTTATGTTCAACGGAAAAAAATTCTCAAAAGCAAGGAAAAGCATTTTGTTTCAGTTCGACCTGCAGTCGCATATGAAATGGACGAAGGGAGAAATCTAGCAAGACTTTTCCCGCAAGATCTCCTGCAAGAAGAGGATAATCTCCAACTTCGACTTGTCAATTTTATTTCTCATGAAAATAGCAAGTTAACTCAAAGAATTTATCACACGAATAGTCAATTCGTTCGAACTTGCTTGATAGTGAATTGGGAACAAGAAGAAAAAGAGGGGGCTCGTGCTTCCCTTGTTGAGTTAAGAACAAATGATCTGATTCGCGATTTCCTAAGAATTGAGTTAGTCAAGTCCACTATTTCATATACAAGAAGAAGGTATGATAGGACAAGTGCAGGACCGATTCCCAATAATGGGTTAGATCGCAACAATACCAATTCCTTTTATTCCAAGGCGAAGATTCAATCACTTAGCCAACATCAAGAAGCTATTGGCACCTTGTTGAATCGAAATAAAGAATACCCATCTTTGATGATTTTGTCGGCATCCAACTGTTCTCGAATTGGTTTATTCAAGAATTCGAAATATCCCAATGCGGTAAAAGAATTGAATCCTAGAATTCTTATTCGAGATATTTTTGGGCTCTTAGGCGCTATTGTACCTAGTATATCGAATTTTTCTTCATCTTACTATTTATTAACACATAATCAGATCTTGTTAAAAAAATACTTCTTCCTTGACAATTTGAAACAAACCTTCCAAGTACTTCAAGGGCTTAAATACTCTTTAATAGATGAAAATAAAAGGATGTCAAATTTCGACAGTAACATCATGTTGGATCCATTCCATTTGAATTGGCACTTTCTCCATCATGACTCATGGGAGGAAACATTGGCAATAATTCACCTTGGACAATTTATTTGCGAAAATGTATGTCTATTTAAATCGCACATAAAAAAATCTGGTCAAATTTTCATTGTTAATATGGACTCCTTTGTTATAAGAGCAGCTAAGCCTTATTTGGCCACTATAGGAGCAACTGTTCATGGTCATTATGGAAAAATCCTTTACAAAGGGGATAGGTTAGTTACCTTTATATATGAAAAATCGAGATCTAGTGATATAACGCAGGGTCTTCCAAAAGTAGAACAAATATTCGAAGCGCGTTCAATTGATTCACTATCGCCGAATCTCGAAAGGAGAATTGAGGATTGGAATGAGCGTATACCAAGAATTCTTGGGGTTCCCTGGGGATTCTTGATTGGAGCTGAGCTAACCACCGCCCAAAGTCGTATCTCTTTGGTTAATAAGATCCAAAAGGTTTATCGATCCCAAGGGGTACAGATCCATAATAGACATATAGAGATTATTATACGCCAAGTAACATCAAAAGTACGGGTTTCCGAAGATGGAATGTCTAATGTTTTTTTACCTGGGGAATTAATAGGACTATTGCGAGCGGAACGAGCAGGGCGAGCTTTGGATGAATCGATCTATTATCGGGCAATCTTATTGGGAATAACAAGGGCTTCCCTGAATACCCAAAGTTTCATATCTGAAGCAAGTTTTCAAGAAACTGCTCGAGTTTTAGCAAAAGCTGCCCTACGAGGTCGTATTGATTGGTTGAAAGGCCTGAAAGAAAACGTAGTTCTGGGGGGAATTATACCTGTTGGTACCGGATTCCAAAAATTTGTGCATCGTTTCCCACAAGACAAGAACCTTTATTTCGAAATTCAAAAAAAAAAATTATTCACGTCGGAAATGAGAGATATTTTGTTTCTCCATACAGAATTAGTTTCTTCTGATTCTGACGTAACAAACAATTTCTATGAGACATCAGAACCCCCATTTACTCCCATTTATACGATTTAAGGATATATAAAGCATATAAAGCAGATTTTTTTACTTTAATTGAAACTAGACTTTTGACCTTAGAATGCTAACAGGTCTGATTTTAGATTTTGTATTTTCCTATTTTACTAAATAAAAGAAGTCAGTTAATTTATTAATTTTACTAAATAAAAGAAGTCAGTTAATTTATTAAGGCTGTGTTTGTTTATATCATGTATCAATGGCCAATTCTGAGTAGAAGGTTCCATCGGAACAATTATTATTTATTTCAAGATATTTCGGTTCTTTCTTAATCTTCAAAAAGAAATCAATTACGTAATGGTAAGACGAAAAAAAGAAAAAAAAGAGAAGTGTGGAAAAAATGACAAGAAGATATTGGAACATCAATTTGAAAGAGATGATAGAAGCGGGAGTTCATTTTGGTCATGGTATTAAGAAATGGAATCCTAAAATGGCCCCTTACATCTCGGCAAAGCGTAAAGGTACTCATATTACAAATCTCGCTAGAACGGCTCGTTTTTTATCAGAAGCCTGTGATTTAGTTTTTGATGCGGCAAGTCAGGGAAAAAGCTTCTTAATTGTTGGTACCAAAAAAAGAGCAGCGGATTTAGTGGCATCAGCTGCAATAAGGTCTCGTTGTCATTATGTTAATAAAAAGTGGTTCAGTGGTATGTTAACGAATTGGTCGATTACCAAAACTAGACTTTCTCAATTTAGAGACTTAAGAGCGGAAGAAAAGATGGGAAAATTCCACCATCTCCCCAAAAGAGATGTGGCAATCTTAAAGAGAAAATTATCTACCTTGCAAAGATATCTCGGCGGGATTAAATATATGACGAGGTTGCCTGACATTGTGATCGTCCTTGATCAGCAAAAAGAGTATATAGCTCTTCGGGAATGCGCCATTTTGGGGATTCCTACTATTTCTTTAATCGATACAAATTGTGACCCAGATCTCGCGAATATATCGATTCCTGCCAACGATGACACTATGACTTCCATTCGATTGATTCTTAACAAATTAGTATTTGCAATTTGTGAGGGCCGTTCTCTCTATATAAGAAATCATTGATTAAGATTAAGAAGAATAGTGAATTCTTAAGCAACTACGTAGATTTATGGGATCAGTTACTATTTTTTTTGTTTTGCCTAGATAAAAGAAGGGGAATATTGATATATATTAGAGGGTATTGATATATATTATCATTTGATGTGATTTCTTGGTATCCTAAATATAAGATTAATACTTCAAGTTGCTGAGTTGAGAAAGAGATGGTTGAATCAAAAGAATTCCTTTTTTGAAGTTCAATTTTTATCAGAGGACAATATGAATATTACACCATGTTCCATTAAAACACTCAAGGGGTTGTATGATATATCAGGCGTAGAAGTAGGCCAACACTTCTATTGGCAAATAGGAGGTTTCCAAATTCATGCCCAAGTACTCATCACTTCTTGGGTCGTAATTACTATCTTGCTGGGTTCAGTTATCATAGCTGTTCGGAATCCACAAACCATCCCAACCGACGGTCAGAATTTCTTCGAATATGTCCTTGAGTTTATTCGAGATTTGAGCAAAACTCAGATTGGAGAAGAATACGGTCCCTGGGTTCCCTTTATTGGAACTATGTTCCTTTTTATTTTTGTTTCGAATTGGTCGGGTGCTCTTTTACCTTGGAAAATTATAGAGTTACCCCATGGGGAATTAGCAGCGCCCACGAATGATATAAATACTACTGTTGCTTTAGCTTTACTCACATCAGCGGCATATTTTTATGCGGGTCTTAGCAAAAAAGGATTGAGTTATTTCGAGAAATATATTAAACCAACCCCAATCCTTTTACCAATTAACATCCTAGAAGATTTCACAAAACCATTATCGCTTAGTTTTCGACTTTTCGGAAATATATTGGCGGATGAATTAGTCGTTGTTGTTCTTGTTTCTTTAGTCCCCTTAGTAGTCCCTATACCGGTCATGTTTCTTGGATTATTTACAAGCGGTATTCAAGCTCTTATTTTTGCAACGTTAGCCGCAGCCTATATAGGTGAATCCATGGAAGGTCATCATTGAATTGACTAATTTTCGAAATAGTCTTTTTTTTTAGCTTAGCCCAATTCATGCATGGTTGCAGATAATCCTCCTGGTTAGAAAACTAACTAGTTCGAAATGCGTAACCTAGAGTTGTAGGAGAGAGAAAAGACTATATTACGGAATTGTTAAATTATATATGCATTCAGGGGAGGGGGCGAAATCCAGTTAGATCTATATCCTTAATGTCTATAAGACAGTCATCTTTTGTGCGGCTTTCTAATTCTAAGGAATGATTTTGGAATTGGATTCAATAGAAAATAAGAAAATATGCAAACAAAATAGAAGATACAAATGTATATAGGATTTTATTTATTTATAAGTTAGATTAGATTCATTATCTAATCCGATATATAGAATTCCGGAATTGGATTCCATATCCAGTTCTATACAGCATATTGTTCTCAATTATATATCTTTATTTGATTCCTATTGGATTTGGATTAGTTCGATTTCAATAGGGGTTCTTCCTGTATTTCGTCTTTTATTATGGATTAGATGAAGGGAAAAAAAGGGAACTCAAGGATATCGAAAAGTAAAAAAAGATGGAATGAAAGGGTGGTTGGTTGGAAAGAAAGAGAAATAGAATAATGAAAAGCATATGGATTTACACAAACCTTTAATGATTAGAAACTAAAAACGAGATCTCGAAGTAGTTCGGATGATTTAGATTATCATTTCAATTTGTACTTTTTAGTTACTTCTACCCAATAGAGCTTAGAAGTTAAAAGTAATAATTTCTTGGTTGATTGTATCCTTAACCATTTCTTTTTTTTTTTGACACGAGGAACTCACCATGAATCCACTAATTGCTGCTGCTTCCGTTATTGCTGCTGGATTGGCTGTAGGGCTTGCTTCTATTGGGCCTGGAGTTGGTCAAGGTACTGCTGCAGGACAAGCTGTAGAGGGTATTGCGAGACAGCCAGAAGCAGAAGGGAAAATACGAGGTACTTTATTGCTTAGTCTAGCTTTTATGGAAGCTTTAACAATTTATGGACTAGTTGTGGCACTAGCGCTTTTATTTGCGAACCCTTTTGTTTAATCCTAAAAAAGAAAATAAGTCCTTTAGATTAGATACTTTTTTCTTTTTTTTAGTAAATTGGTATTTGCTTCTGTAATTCCAAGTATATCAATACTTTTATTTATTATAATATTCCAGGAATTTTTTATTTATCGGGACAGACAATACCCCGGGAAGGGTTGATTTGAGCATGATCAATTTAGGTAGAAGATATGCTCGCCCTCTTCCTTCCCGTCCTTAGTTTAGGATAGTGGAAAGTCTTTTTCCTTTTATTTTAGGAATTTTGGGAACATTTTAACAAAGGAGATCTTTCACAGATCAAACGAGACCTAAGACTTAATCTAAAAGAAATTATTAGATTGAATCTATTTGCATTAAAAAAATTGCATTAAAAAAACCGATAAAAAGGGCGAGCGAAGTAAGTGATCGAAAAACTTTCTTCTTTGTTCGTCCTATCTATAAGAGGAGAGCATATGAAAAATGTAACCCATTCTTTTGTTTTTTTAGCTCACTGGCCATTCGCTGGGAGTTTCGGGCTTAATACCGATATTTTAGCAACAAATCTAATAAATCTAACTGTAGTGGTTGGCGTATTGATTTTTTTTGGAAAGGGAGTGTGTGCGAGTTGTCTATTTCAAGAATAGATTGGATCTATCCGGCTGCACTTTAGAATATTTTTTAGTATTTTTATTTTGGGATAAATAAGAAAAGGTGCACGATCTCCACGAATTACTTCTGAATAACTTCAGAAATCATATGGAAGAACCATAGCATTTCGCGACTCATTGGTAAATTTACTTTGATTCTCTATAGACCAATAATGTGAGACCATTAACACGGTTAAAGCTAAACTGCTTGAAGTCCAGGCAAAAAGAGGTACTCTTTCTACAACTATATTAGTATCGAAATGCTTTATTAGTATCCAAATGCTTAAAACGGGAAATAGCTAGTGTCGAATTTATCTGATATAGAACACTCATATCGATAAAATGGTTTGAACTATTTACTAGTAGAGGGGCACCCTGCCCTTTTTCCAATGCCGAATCGACGACCTGTGTATAAAAAAAAGAGAAATTTTTTGGATTTAAGGAAAGAAAAATAATTCTAGCAATTTTCATTTTCCTTTTATTTACTTCGTTTTTCTTAATGAAATTGTTAACTAACAGAGCAAAACAAATAAAGAAACAACTTTGCTGACCATGATAGATTTTTATCTAGTCGGAAGAGTCCTCTTAATATTTATCTAGTCTTATATACGTTTCCGTATATTGAAATACAAAGAGAAAAGAGGATAGAGGATAGGCTCATTACATAAAAAAAAGATATGGAAATAACCATAATACATAGCAAAAAAGAAAAAAAGGAGCGTGAGAGCCAAATGAATCGAAAGATTCATGTTTGGTTCGGGAAGAGATCATAAAAGTTGTAAACTTAATAGCAAGATAATCTACTTTCATTAAAAGATTTATTAGATAATCGAAAACAGAGGATCTTAAGTACTATTCGAAATTCGGAAGAATTGCGTAGAGGGACCCTTGAACAACTCGAAAAAGCTCGGCTTCGATTACAGAAAGTCGAACTAGAAGCAGATGAGTATCGGATGAATGGATACTCTGAGATAGAACGAGAAAAAGCAAATTTGATTAATGCTACTTCTATGAGTTTGGAACAATTAGAAAAGTCTAAAAATGAAACCCTTTATTTTGAAAAACAAAGAGCGATGAATCAGGTCCGACAACGGGTTTTCCAACAAGCCGTACAAGGAGCTCTAGGAACTCTGAATAGTTGTTTGAATACTGAGTTACATTTCCGTACGATTCGTGCTAATATTGGCATTCTAGGGGCCATAGAATGGAAGAGATAATTTAAATTTATTAGGCCTTGAACTTCTACTTTCGTTTAGAATTTAGGCATTATTTTTCCCCTTGCTTCCAAAAAAAAGATTCAAGAAACACTAATGGCAACCCTTCGAGTCGACGAAATTCATAAAATTCTCCGCGAACGTATTGAACAATA